ACCGGCTTACTAATGGGATGTCCAAATATGTTACAAAATTTTTCTTTCGCAAATGATCCAATCATAGGAATATTTGGAACTAGGGTATCGAACGTATTAACAGCATTATCTATGATAAAAGATTTTTCTAACATTTGAACCCGTACCACGGAAGGATTTAGTCGCACACTTGAAAGAAAACCCATAAAGTCCAGGAAATGATTTGATAATTGATTGATATAGATTCTTCTTGGTTGAGACCACACGGAAAAATAACATTGCCAAAAATCGACAAGGTAATATTTCCATTTAATCATCAGAAGAGATGTCCCTTTTGAAGCCAGAAAAGATTTTCCTTGATACCTAACATAATGCATGAAAGTATCTTTGAAAAACCATAGGATAACCTGAAAATTCTTAGTAAAGACTTTTACAAGATGTTCCATCTTTTCATAGAAATAGATTCGTTCAAGAAAGGCTCCAGAAAAAGTTGATCGTAAATGGGAGGGTTGGTTGCGGAGAAAAATGAAGATGGATTCGTATTCACACACATGGGAATTATATAGGAACAAGAATAATCTTTGATTCCTGTTTGAAAAAAAAGAAATGTATTGCTTTATAGAAATACGACTATTCCAATTACGATACTCATAAAGGAAGAATCGTAATAAATGCAAAGAAGAAGCATCTTTCGTCCAGTAGCGAATAGTTTGAACTAGGATTTCCAGATGGACAGGATGGGGTATCAGTATATCTAACACATAATTTAAATGTGAGAATTTGTCCTCTAAAAAAGGAAATATTGAATGAATTGATCGTAAATTACGAGATTTTACTATTTCTTTTCCTTCTAGGGAAAATAGTAATTGTAGTGAAAATGGAATTTCCACAATGAATGCAAATCCCTCTGATATCATTTGAGAATACAAATTCTTTTTTTGCCCCAAAAATTCATTTTGATTAGAATCATTAGCAGAAAGAATCAAATGATTCTGTTGGTCCATTCGAGTAATTAAACGTTTTACAATTAGGAAACTGTATTTCTTCTCATAACCGGCATTTTCCAAAAAAATAGTTCTATTGAAACCATGATCATGTGCCAATGAATAAATATATTCCTGAAGGATAAGTGTATATAAAAAGTCACGTTGCCAAGATCTATCTAGTTCTAAGTATCCTCGTAATTCTTCCATTTTAAATTGGACCAGAAACTCAAGTAAAAATAGAGGTTTTTGGGGGTTATCAAATGATACATAGTGCGATACAGTCAAAGCAAGGTATTATAATAATAATAAATAATAGATATCTTGGAGACATCTAAATGCATCAACAGACTCTCTATCTTTTTCCATCTAATTGGTTTATTTCTTTATAGGATAAGAAGATGGTTAGAAATCTTTTATTTTTTCAATCCAATCGCTCTTTTGATTTTGGAAAAAGTATCCTTACCAATATACTCTTTCTTCTACACATTCATCTCCATTTCCTAAAAGAGAATGGCTAATAATTAGGATTCACTAACAAAGCAAAATGGATAATCCATTCATGGGAGAAGCCTTTCCCGTCTCAGTCACTAATCTATTTTTAACATGTAATTAGGGCGGATAATCATTCAAATAAAGAACATAAGCTCGTTGCTTTTTCTTTCCCTACAATTCGAGCCATAGGACTCGATCCATTTATTCAATTGACCCAACTTTGAATTCTTCGAACGCAAGAAATTCAAACAAAGAATCTGGTAAGACTGAAATAGTCTCATAATTCTCCATTGATGCGACATGCTTTTTTTTCCATTCATTCCTTTCAGGATCAGTCGTGGTCTTACAAACTCTGCTGATGGTGTGGACGAATCCTTTGCTTCATCCAAATGTGTAAAAGATCATAGCCGCACTTAAAAGCCGAGTACTCTACCGTTGAGTTAGCAACCCCAAAAAGTATGTAGATACAATCGAAAAAAAAATTGTACAAATCAATCAAAAGAGAAATAGTTATTTACTATTGAATTATATTTGTTCAATACACTCTTGTCAATATCTATGTTAAAAAAAGAAAATCTAGAAAGAAAAAAATTCAATTAGAAAGAGAATGAAAACGAAAGAAAAAGAAATAGATAGAAATATCTAAATAGAAATGATATCAATTTTCTAAATCAAAAATGTAAATAATATGAAATCTAAGTAAAGTATAAGAAAAACTTGTGTTGGATTGGCACTACATAAAAAATCTACATGGATATAAAAAAATATAGATAGAATAGAAGTCGGAAAAAATCGTGTTTATGATTTATTCAATAAAAAAATATCAATAAATCTCTCTTGAATAAGCAAACTTTATTCTTTTTTTTAGTTGTTAGTAGAGTTACAAGGAAAACCGTCCAATTGAAGATAATGTCTGAATTTTCTGGTTCTAGATCCAACTAATTCATTTATTGAATGATTCAAGATACAATTTATTGATTTATTCACTTGATCTTTTTTCTATCCATCTTATAAAAAAATGGATTTTTTTTGTACGAGATTTTATAAAACTATAAAAAATAGGTATGACTAGAGCAAGAGAAAGGGGGAATAATAAATAAAAGATTATACCAAACTATATACTATATATGAGTGACCCTCATTCTATTTCTTTTTTTTTTTAATCGAATTTTGTTTGATTAAAGGGAAGTTCCTTAAAAACCTCCGCCTTCTTTAAAATATCATAAACAGTTCCTGTAGGTTGAGCACCCTTTTCAAGAAAATATAGAATAGCAGGAACATTTAAATAAGTTTGATTCTGTATCGGATCATAAAAACCCACTTTCCGAAGATCTCTTCCTTCTCTTCGATACCGAACATCAATTGCAACAATTCGATAGACGGCTCTTTGGGATAGATTAGATGAACAATACCCCCCTAGAAACGTATCGGAAGTTTTATCCTCGTACGGCTCGAGAAAAATGATTCGAAGTTATGTATATAGAATAGACTGGCAAATAGGTCCATAAAATCATCAAATCAATTAGACTAGGAATTAAGTCCTTTTTTCGTCCTCTTTCCTGAAAAAACCATTTGTACTCATAACTCAAGTTGAATAACTCTCAAATACCTCAAAAGAAAATCCTTTGGCATTTCATTTATTGAGTGGTCTCTAATTCTCTTTTGTTTGTCTCATTTAGAATCTATTTGAATTCTTCATTCTGATCCTGTTGTTGAGACAACTTAAAGGGTGTTTCCTTGTTCCGGAATTCTTTATCTTTGCTTTGAATCATTGGGTTTAGACATTACTTCGTTGATATTTAATCCTTTCAAAATGGCAGCAACATACCTTTTTTTCTTTCTATCAAAAAATCATACGAACGGTTTATTCCCGCACGATATACTTTTTATTGAAAAGGTTCTTTGACTTCCAACAAAATTTCCTTTTGGATTTGAATGAAAACTTGTTCGAATTGGATCCTTTCTATTTCTTTTTCAAAGATATACTTACGAAGTTGTTCCAACTTATTGATTGATACTAACCCTAGATCCTTGCCCTTAAGAAATGAATCCATATTTTCTACTCGAGCTCCACTCCATCATGTACTATTTACATTACAACCCCCCCAAAAATGGGGGTTCTAGTGGAAGAGAACAAAGGATGTCGAGTCAAGAGCACCTTTTTCTTATTTTTCTTATAAAAAATGATGGATATAAAAATCCACAACGGATCATGTCTTTCAAGTCGCACGTTGCTTTCTACCACATCGTTTCAAACGAAGTTTTACCATAACATTCCTCTAATTTTCACCCGGTATGCAATTGATTCAATTATAGAATCATGAATAGTCATTGGTTTAGTTGGTACATAAACATAGAAATCTATACTCTATAATCTATCTATTAGATTCTATTAATCTATTCTATTAGATATTATTTTTTTGAAAGGATCACAAATCTTTTTCCCAAAAATAGAAAGACCGTAGTGACTGAGATAGAAAAATATATACATATCAATATTTTTCTATATTACGTATTTTTTTTTTACTTGGAGTTCGGTAATTAAAAAAAAAAAAAATTATTGGATTGGAATCAATCTATAATGCTAACTTGCCTTGCCTAGATTGGATCACAATTAGATTGAGTTATATCTGTGGTTCATTTGAATTCGATTCAATTTGTGAAAAAGATAGGATGCAGAGAAGAATCGTTAAAAATACGAAAAAAAAGAATATTGTAGTTAATATTAGAATTTCTATCCAATATTCTTTTTTTTAGAAACAAAACAGAAGTTTGTTCAAAAAAGCTTTATTATGATAGAATATATATGCTCTGGGACGGAAGGATTCGAACCTCCGCATACCGGGACCAAAACCCGTTGCCTTACCACTTGGCCACGCCCCACTTATATTTTTATTCGACACCAATAAAGACTATTATTTTTATTGATTGTTCGTCAATTCAAGTCCAACTATCTAATCTATGGAATCAATTCCATTTTAATTAGGATTTTTTGACACGTGTAGATAGAGAATTAAACTGAATTTATTGATCATTACATATAATTCAATTAAGATATTGTATGAAAGTATGATTTCTTCTATTCTCCTTTGGTTTGAGAAGTGAAGGATTTTTGATTGAGTAAGTTCAAAAAAAGAAAGATTTTTGATCTATCTTGCTTTCTTTATTTTTCCCTTATCAATAACTCAATTAAAATGCAATTATCTCCAAGAACAAAATGTCTTTTATGCTTAACATCTTTAGTTTGATATGTATCTGTCTTAATTCTGCCCTTTCTTCGAGTAGTTTTGTCTTTTCAAAATTGCCCGAAGCCTACGCTTTTTTGAGTCCAATCGTGGATTTTATGCCAGTCATACCTGTGCTCTTTTTTCTATTAGCCTTTGTTTGGCAAGCTGCTGTAAGTTTTCGATGAGATTCTTAATCTTGTCCTAGAAAAATGAATGATTTATTCGAGAAAAAAAATTCTAATACTCACATAAGATCAAATAAGTCTTACAGTATGAACCCTGGATTCAAACAGTACAATTCTTGGATAGCCACGAA